TATCCAATAATCTAGAATGAAATATGAAGAACTCACTATTCACTTGGTTTTTGATTCATAATCATTATGTAGGAGAGATGGCCGAGCGGTTCAAGGCGTAGCATTGGAACTGCTATGTAGGCTTTTGTTTACCGAGGGTTCGAATCCCTCTCTTTCCGCACCTTCACTTAATAGATCCATTTTATTAAAAATACCGGATCAAATAGCAATGGAGACCCTTATTCCACCAGTTAAAGCTTTCATTGATATAGATTCTCTATTCCTAATTCCATTCCGCGACTAGGAAGAATACCGGAAAGAATATGAAAATAGCCCGATACATAAATGTAAATGAGATAAAATCAAACCCGTATTTTTCTTACTTAACCTTAGGTTCATTTTATTTGATAAAAGGGAAGAAAATTGCCCGAACCTCTGCTATTTTATTTGAGTTTAGGTTTAATTAAGTTTGACGAGAATAATACTCTACGACTAGCAATTCATTTATTTTCAAACTGACCCATTTACTATCTATTATTTGATTGACCAGTCCTTTATATTGGAATGGGTGAAGAGTCAAATGGTTTGGCACTTCCGCCTGAGGGGAAAAATTGAGAGAATTTTGAATCAGAGTTCTGGATTTTTGTTCATCCTTCGCCATAATAATATCTCGGGGTTTGCAGCGATAACTTGGTATATCTACTATACGCCCATTGACTAAAATATGTCTATGGTTAACTAATTGGCGGGCTGCAGGAATAGTCGAAGCCATACCCAATCGAAAAAGGATGTTATCCAAACGCATTTCAAGTAATTGTAGTAAAACTTGACCTGTTGACCCCTTGGCTTTTCCGGCGATATGAACGTATTTAAGTAATTGTCGTTCTGTAAGACCATAATGAAAACGCAATTTTTGTTTTTCTTCTAGGCGAATACGATATTGAGATTTTTTCCCGGAACGCGATTGATTTCTAAGATCACTCCCGGCTTTAGGCCTTTTATTAGTTAGTCCTGGTAAAGCCCCCAGGCGGCGTATTTTTTTGAAACGAGGTCCTCGGTAACGCGACATAAAGACTCCTTAATTCTTATTTAGAATTCATTTCATTCTTTTTTTTTTTTTGAAAATTTGATTTTACAGAATAAATCTAAACTCAAACTGAACTAAATGAAGCGAACTTTGCTGAAGTAGTGTAAAGTAGTGTACTTGTACTATTACTATAAAGAAGAATGAGATAAATTGGATAAATAGTCAAACTTTCTATTATTATATATATATATATTAAGAATATATAAGATCCTTTTCCTGGCATAGTCAGGAGTTCCCCCTATAACTTAACCTATAATTTAATAAATTCATGGATTTTGGAAAGAGGGGAAGACACTTTTCAATATTCTTTGATTTCATTTGATTTCAAAGGAAGATTCTCAATTTTTCAAAAATTGAATAAAAAATGAAAAATAGAAAAAGCCGGCTATCGGAATCGAACCGATGACCATCGCATTACAAATGCGATGCTCTAACCTCTGAGCTAAGCGGGCCCGCATTATAGTAATAGAAATTTTCTATGCATAGAAATTCAAGACACTATTACTATAAGTATAGTGTCTCTAGAAATATAGAAAAGAATAGAATCCATAATTACCAATAAATATTGGATATTATAGAACATAACGATTTATATAGCGATATAGAATTTTGATTTCTTTATCACAATTCTAAATTCGAATAGAATAATATTCGATAGTCAATCTTAAATATTTTTAGATAGTCAATTTTTTTTTTATTTTGAATTCACATGACATTTGAAATTCTTTTGGTTACACTTCTATAATTTCTATCCTATATATTATAATATTATATTTCTCTATATTTCTTCCGAATTCGATTGATTAGTTATAACTAATCAAACATTCCCCGGCTTTCATTCGTAAAAGGGGAAGTTAAGAAAAAAAAAGAATCGACCCTTTGAGTATCCCAATTGCATGGGAAAAATGGCATGAATAGGAAGATATATAAAGGATATATATCAATCTATATTGAATTGCCGATACAGAAATGATAAAATCCAATTTGATTGAATCAAATACGGGTTTCCTATAGGTAAGAAAAAAGACTTTTCGAGATAGTAATCGCTATCTAATAAATTCAAAGGTTCCAGTATAAACGAAAGAAAAAGGAATAATATTCTAATAAAATCTTAATCTCAAAACAAAAGAAAAAAGGAAGGGGGATATGGCGAAATCGGTAGACGCTACGGACTTAATTGGATTGAGCCTTGGTATGGAAACCTACTAAGTGATAACTTTCAAATTCAGAGAAACCCCGGAATTAATAAAAATGGGCAATCCTGAGCCAAATCCTGTTTTCTCAAAACAAAGGTTCAAAAAACGAAAAAAAGGATAGGTGCAGAGACTCAATGGAAGCTGTTCTAACAAATGGGAGTTGACTGCGCTGGTAGAGGAATCTTTCCATGGAAACTTTAGAAAGGATGAAGGATAAACGCATCTATTGAATCTATAT